TTTCGATGGCCTCCCTTGCATTACCAGGTATGAGTGGTTTTGTTGCCGAATTAATAGTATTTTTTGGACTAATTACCAGTCAAAAATACCTTTTAATGCCAAAAATACTAATTACTTTTGTAATGGCAATTGGAATGATATTAACTCCTATTTATTCATTATCTATGTCACGCCAGATGTTCTATGGATACAAGATATTTAATGCTCCAAACTCTTATTTTTTTGATTCTGGACCGCGAGAGTTATTTCTTTCAATCTCTATCTTTTTACCCATACTAGGTATTGGTATGTACCCCGATTTTGTTCTTTCACTATCAGTTGACAAGGTCGAAGTTATTCTATCTAATTCTTTTTATAGATAGTTTTGATGAATAAAAAAAAAATCCTATGATTTTTTTTTAATCGTTCGTTGTACAATGAAAAAAAGAAGGCTTTTTCTTCTTCTCTTAAGTTAAGTAAAAAAATGAATTTGAATCGGCGCGAACCCTGTGAATCAAATATTGTAGTGATTCACAGGGTTCTCATCAGTTCACATAAAGTTTTTTTATCTCATATGCACTGTACACTTTTCTATTCGTAAGAGTCTTTTTTGAATCCTTTTGAATTCAATTAGATGTTAATGTAAATGAACCATAACTATGTAGTCCTATTCCTAATAGATTGACCCCAAAATAGCATATCCAAATTATAAGAAAGCCAATAGACGCCACAATTGCGGAATTTATACCCTTCCATTTTATATTGGTTCGAATATGTAAATAAATCGCGAATACGATCCAAGTAATAAATGCCCAAGTTTCCTTTGGGTCCCAACTCCAATATGATCCCCATGCTTCGTTAGCCCATACTGCTCCAGAAAGTATCCCTATGGTTAAAAAGATAAATCCTAGACTAATAACCCGATAACTCCAATAATCCAATTGTTGAATAAATTGCGACCTGTAATAATTCTTCGGAGAAAAAAAAGAAGTATTTTGTAAAACATTGCTTCTTTCATTCATGTATTCGATTTCACCAAAGAAAAATGACCCATTTAAATTTAATAAATGATTACTTGTAAAAAAAAACTTTCTGTTTTTTCTAACTGCAATGACTAGAAGTGCTACTGATAATAATGATCCACATAAAAGGGCTGCATAGCCCAATATCATCATACTTACGTGCATTATTAACCACTCGGATTGAAGAGCGGGTACTAATATTTCAGATTCGTGTATTTCAGTTAAAAGACCTGAAGTAGCAAAGCCTTGGGTAAAAATAGCACTTGGGCCGATTATTGCGCTTAAAAAATTTTTATTTTTTTTGAAATACGGAACTATATGAATAAGGGAGAAACTCCATGAAAGGAAGATTAATGATTCATATAAATTACTTAGTGGAAAATGTCCCGAATAAATCCAACGAGTAACTAATAATCCTGTTATACAGAAAAAAGTCATTATCATGCCCTTTTCTGATGAATTGTAGAGTTTTATGATTTCATCGACTAAAAAGGTTATCAAATGAATTGTAATTACAATTGAAACGATCGAAAAAGAAATATGAGTTAATATATGCTCTAAGGTTGAAAATATCATAAAAATATTAAAAAGTAGGAGTTCTTTAATTACAAGAAATCAGGAATTGAATTCATTATAGGATCTATTTAGTTTTTTTAGAAGATGGCATGCCGCCACTCGGACTCGAACCGAGATGCTCTAGCACTGCTTCCTAAGAGCAGCGTGTCTACCAATTTCACCATAGCGGCTTGTCTTGAACTCATAATAGCCTATGAATAAGCAATCGTCTAGATTTAATAGATTTAAGAATGCAATTGGTTGCAATATTTTTTAGGAAAGATTCAAATGGATGAATCAAAATTAGTTCAAATAGGTATTTAAAGGTTCATTATTTTAGTTTAGGGCCTTAGTTTTCTTAAGATTTTCGTGTATTTTATACTCTCCTCAACTTGAACTCTTTAAAACTAGATAGTTTTATTATCAATTAATAGGATAGAACTCAAAAAAATCCATTTTCTTAATGAATCCAAAAGAAAAAAACCTATTTTGGATCACTCAAAATTGAGACATTATTTATCCAGACTCTCTTCACTAAGTGTTTTTGATTTTCTTGATTGGGTTGATCGCGAGAGATATATGGGGGTGTATATAGGAATTCAGAGAAAATCAAAAAGTCAGAAAGTTACACAAAAGGGTTTAAAATCTTGAATCAATTAGTTTCAATGATTTTAGTAACTAAAGATTCAAGATTTTCTATTTGCTCTTCTATAGATAGAGAGAAAAAGTGGATATAGAGAAAAAATAAAAAGTTGTATTATTGTAACAAATAGGGAGATGCGGAAAATAAGACTCCCCGCCTTGGAAATGAGAAAATATACTAAAAAGAAAATTGAGTATCTTTTGTTTATTCTTTTGTCAACAAAAAGAAAGTCTTTTTTATTTTTTTGAATTGAGTAAGGTAAACAGAAGAATTCTTATTCTACATATTCTAAGAGCGGAGC